CGATGGCCAGACAAATTAATAACCGAATTTGACCAACAAGTTCAAGAAGGCATTGAAAACGGGGCAGTGCCAGTCGAATATCAAATTCGCTCAAGAAAAGCCAAATACGTAAAGGTTTTGATTCCTACCGAAGAAGAAGAAAAAAAAATTGAAGAAAAAGAAAATGAAGAAAAAGAAAATGAAGAAAAAGAAAATGAACATGAACAAAAGGAGCATAAACAACATAAACAAAAGGAGGATAAACAAAATGGACCTGAACAGAATTCTTACAATTCTAATAGCAGTGGTGATACTGATACAGAAGATGAGATAAAGGAAATTATTTTGCCAAGTTATTCATACCAATCGGACTTTCGGCGAGGACTAATTAAAGGTGCTATGCGCGCTCAAAGGCGTAAAACTTTAATTTTTGAACTGTTTCAAGCAAAGGCGCACTCTCCCCTTTTTTTGGATAGAGTCAAAAGACTCCCCCGCCTACCGTTTGATATATCCAAATTTTTTAAAGTTTTTTTTACAAATTGGACAGACAAGGGGATAGAATCCGAAATTGTCGAGTATATAGACGTGGAGTATATAGACGAAGAAGGAAAAAAAAAAAAAAATGAAAATAGTCTAAACGAGGAAGAAAGGCGGATGGAGATATCGGAGGGATGGGATAATATCATATGTGGGCACATAATAAGGGGATTCGCGTTAATAACTCAATCTATTCTTAGAAAATATATTGTATTGCCTTCATTGATAATAGCAAAAAATATTGGACGTATATTATTATTTCAATCTCCTGAATGGTTTGAGGATATACAGGAATGGGAGCGCGAAATGCATGTTAAATGTACCCATAATGGTATCCAAGTATCGGAAACAGAATTTCCAATAAATGGGTGGGCAGAGGGTATTCAGATAAAAATCTTATTTCCTTTCTACCTGAAACCTTGGCACATACGACCCTCTGATAGAAATCTAATCGAAGAGGAAAACCAAAAAGATGAGTTTTGTTTTTTAACAGTTTGGGGACGGGAAACTAACCTTCCTTTTGGTTCTCCCAGAATTAGAAAAGGAGATTCTTTTTTTGACCCCATTTTTAAGGAACTACAACCAAAAATAGAAAAATTAAAAAGGGCGTATTTAGATTTCTATTTATATTTATTAGGAAAAACAAAATTAGTTTTAAAAGAAACAAAAAAATTAATTATTGACATTATTGAAAGGTTAGTATTTATAACAAGAATACTAAAACAAAAAGTACTCTCAAAATTCAACCTAATTTTTAGATTAATAAAAGTATCAGACTCGAATGAAATTAAAAACGAAAAAGATTCTAGAAGCAGCAATCAAATAATTCATGAATCAGTTAGTCTATTTCAATCTCAAAATTGGAAAAATTATGCACTAATAAAAAGGGAGGATCTAACAGGTAGAACAAGGACAATTAAAAATAAAATAGAAAGAATTACAAAAGAAAAAAAAAAAATAACCCCATCCGGCGTATATATTAATCCTACCGAAAAAGGGTATAATGCTAAAAGATTCGAATGGACAACAAATATTTGGCAAATATTAAAAAGAAGAACTGTCCGATTAATCTCTCAATTAGATTGTTTTATAAAAATTTTCCTTGAAAAAGTATACATAGATATTTTTTTAGCTATTATTAATATTACCAGACTCAATATACAATTTCTTTTTGAATCGATAAAAAAAATGCCGGATAAGCCCATTAATGAAACAAAAGAAGAAAGGCTTAATAGAAAAAATAAAAATATAATTAACTTTATTTCAATTAATATTCTTAGAAATAGGAAAAATTTACATAGTTTTGGGGACTTATCCTATTTGTCACAAGCATATGTATTTTTTAAATTATCACAAACCCAAGTTAGTAACAAATTAAGATCTGTTTTTCAATATAATGGAATGTCTTTTTTTATTAAGGATGAAATAAAAGATTCCTTTGAAACACAAGGAATACTTGATTCTAAATTAAGTCATAAGAAACGCCCGGATAATAAATGGAAAAACTGGATAAGGGGACATTATCAATACAATTTGTCTCGTCTTAAAAGGTTTAGAAGGTGGAAAAAGATGAGAAATTTCATTAATCTACGTTATAGAAAAAAAAAAAAAAAAACCAAGCGGGATTCATATGAAAAAGTTCAGTCCATAAAGGGGGGTAATTCTAGGAATTCTAAAGTAGATTACTTAGTGAATCAAACAGTGAATCAAACAGACAATTTTCAAAAAAGCTCTAAATATGATCTGTTATCATATAAATCTATTAATTTGAATTATGAAAATAAGAGGGACTCGCCTATTTCTAAATCAAGCTCGCAAGTCCAATTAAAAAAGAACGAAGATATTTCTTATAAATCCAACACTCATAAAGAGAATTTTTCTGATATATATATATGGAGAAGTTTCCCTATTCCTATTAAGAATTATGAAAATTTTAATTATACACAAAAAGATCGCGATAGAAAATATTTGGATTTTAATTTTCAAAATCCAAATTGGGATCTTAGACAACAACTTATTATTGAGTCCTACATCAGAATGGATATCACGAGTAATGAAAATACTCATATTGATACTAACAATTATCAATATCCAATTTTTTCAAAAATTGATAAAAAAAAGCTTGTTTATCTTAAAATTCCGCAAAAGCTCCAAACCAATTTACCAAAACCCCGAAAAGGTTTTTTGGATTGGATGGGAATGAATGAAGAAATACTAAAACGTCCCATCTCACACCTGGGACTTTTTTCCTTCCCAGAATTTGTCCTACGCTATAGTCTATATAAACTAAAACCGTGGGTTATACCAAGTAAAATCCTTCTTTTAAATTTGAATCTAAATGAAAATGATCTTAGTGAAAAGAAAAACATCGAAGGAAACCAAAAACAAAAAGGGGAATCCGTTTCAAATAAAGAAATAAAGAATCAAAATCGAAATCAAAAAGATCAAAAAGAAAAAGAATCGGTCGAAAGCAAAAGAGATCTTAGATCAAATGTACAAAAACAAGGGAATGCTGAATCTGTTCCTTCAACAAACCACGAAAAAGATATTAAAGACCCTTCCCCCCAAAAAAAGAAAAAGAGAAAGAAAAGTAAGCTAGAAAAAGAAATAGATTTACTCCTAAAACCTTTTTTAGTTTTTCAAATTACCTCGCGCAGTACTTTGGCTAAAAGAATTATGAATAATATAAAAATATATTCTTTCCTGCTTGGACTGCCAAATCCACGAGAAATTACTATATCCTCGATTCGAGGAGGAGAAATGAGTTTGGATTTAATGTGTATTCGGAAGGATGTAAAGCTTATAGAATGGATCAAAAGCGCGTTCTTTATTATCGAACCCACACGCCTGTCTGTAAAAAATGATGGACAATTTATTATGTATCAAACCTTAGGTATTTTGTTGGTTCATAAGATTAAGCACGAAATTAATCAAGGATATAGAAAACAACCCTATGTTGATAAGAATGGTTTTGATTTACTTGTTCCCGAAACCATTTTATCGCATAGACGTCGTAGAGAGTTGAGAATTCTAATTTATTTCAATTCAAAGACTTGGAATAAAAATCCAATATCTTCGACTGAGAACAATTGTAGTCAATCTTTGGATTTGGATAAAGAGAACCCTCTTAATCTTAATAAAGATAAGAATGAATTAATTAATTTCAAATTTTTTCTTTGGCCTAATTATCGATTAGAAGATTTAGCTTGTATGAATCGCTATTGGTTTGATACAAATAACGGCAGTCGTTTCAGTATGTTAAGGATACAGATGTATCCGCGGTTGAAAAGTCGTTGATAGCCCATTTTTCCTATATATGCTATACCCTACGGGGTATATGAAAGTAAAGAGATTGACACGCCCCACCTTCCATGCCATTCTAATATATAATACGAAGACTAAAACCGCTGAGGTATCAATTAGGCCTACAAATCAATTAACAAAATCTTCTTCATTTTAGGCCTAAATTATGCCATGCAAAAATGAACCCCCTTCCTTCTTTCTTCTTTTTTTCTTTTTCAGAATAAATTAAATTGAAACCTGGATGGATTAATATGACCTGGGTGGATTAATATGAGTTGATAAAATTAGGAGTTCATAAAGAAATTCAGATTATTGTATATAACACATTAAAATTACTATCATTATTATTACTCATCGATAAAATCCGTATCTGTAAAAGTGGAAGAGGGAAAATCTTTTATGGTAAAAAGTGCATTCATTTCGGTTATTTCTGAAAAAGAAAGAAGGGGGTCGGTTGAATTTCAAGTATTCCGTTTTACCAATAAGATACGGAGACTTACTTCACATTTGGAAGTGCATAAAAAAGACTATTTATCTCAGAGAGGTTTGCGAACAATTTTAGGAAAACGTCAACGGCTGTTGGCTTATTTGGCAAAAAAAAATAGAGCACGTTATAAAGAATTAATTGGTCAGTTGAGTATTCGAGAGGCAAAAACTCGTTAATTGGAAGAATCATTTTAAGTACTTTTTCCTATTTGGTATTTGGATAAACTTCTTTTCACTTTCAGCAATTCATGGAAAAATGAATGGGTAAAAAACTTATGACTGTACCAGCTACAAGAAAAGACCTTATGGTAGTCAATATGGGGCCTCACCACCCATCAATGCATGGTGTTCTTCGACTCATCGTTACTCTAGATGGTGAAGATGTTATTGACTGTGAGCCTATATTAGGTTATTTACACAGGGGGATGGAGAAAATTGCGGAAAATCGAACAATTATCCAATATTTGCCCTATGTGACGCGTTGGGATTATTTAGCTACTATGTTCACGGAAGCAATAACTGTAAATGGGCCCGAACTATTAGGAAATATTCAAGTACCTAAAAGAGCTAGTTATATCAGAGTCATTATGTTGGAGTTGAGTCGTATAGCGTCCCATTTGTTATGGCTTGGCCCTTTTATGGCAGATATTGGTGCACAGACCCCCTTCTTCTATATTTTTCGAGAAAGGGAATTGATATATGACTTATTCGAAGCAGCTACTGGTATGCGAATGATGCATAATTATTTTCGTATCGGAGGAATAGCTGCTGATCTACCTTATGGCTGGATAGAAAAATGTTTGGATTTTTGTGATTACTTTTCAACGGGGGTTGCTGAATATAAAAAGCTTATTACACGGAATCCTATTTTTTTAGAACGGGTCGAAGGCGTGGGCGTTATTCGCGGAGAAGAAGCACTAAATTGGGGTTTATCGGGCCCAATGCTACGGGCGTCCGGAATCCAATGGGACCTTCGTAAAGTTGATCATTACGAGTGTTACGATGAATTTGATTGGGAAGTTCAATGGCAAAAAGAAGGAGATTCGTTAGCTCGTTATTTAGTACGAATCGGTGAAATGACAGAATCAATAAAAATTATACAGCAGGCTCTGGAAGGAATTCCAGGAGGGCCCTACGAGAATTTAGAAATACGACGTTTTGATAGAGTAAAAGATTCCGAATGGAATGATTTTGACTATCGATTTATTAGTAAAAAACCTTCTCCAACCTTTGAATTGGCAAAACAAGAACTTTATGTGAGAGTTGAAGCCCCAAAGGGGGAATTGGGAATTTTTCTGATAGGAGATCTGAGTGTTTTTCCTTGGAGATGGAAAATTCGCCCGCCGGGTTTTATCAATTTGCAAATTCTTCCTCAGTTAGTTAAAAGAATGAAATTGGCTGATATTATGACGATATTAGGTAGCATAGATATCATTATGGGAGAAGTTGATCGTTAAAAATGATAATGGATACAACCGAAATACAAGCTATCAATTCGTTTTCCAGATTAGAATCCTTAAAAGAGGCCTATGGGATTATATGGCTACTTGTCCCGATTTTTACTCTTGTATTAGGAATCACAATAGGTGTACTCGTAATTGTTTGGTTAGAAAGAGAAATATCTGCAGGGATACAACAACGTATTGGACCTGAATACGCTGGTCCCTTAGGAATTCTTCAAGCTCTAGCAGATGGTACAAAACTACTTTTCAAAGAGAACCTTATTCCATCTAGAGGAGATGGTCGTTTATTTAGTATCGGACCATCCGTCGCAGTGATATCGATTTTACTAAGTTATTCAGTAATTCCTTTTGGATACCACCTTATTCTAGCCGATCTTGGTATTGGTGTTTTTTTATGGATCGCTATTTCAAGTATTGCTCCCGTTGGACTTCTTATGTCGGGATATGGATCAAATAATAAATATTCCTTTTTAGGTGGTTTACGCGCTGCTGCTCAATCAATTAGTTATGAAATACCATTAACTTTATGTGTATTATCAATATCTCTACGTGTGATTCGGTGTCGTCTAATTAGGTGAAATACTCAATTGTTCCTAGTTCTTTTCTTTCTAATTTCTGAGAAGAGGGTCAAGGTTAAATAATTTTTTCATCTTTTTTAGGCATCATTTGGGTTGATGAACTAAAGCAGATAGTTATATGAGTGAAAGAAAACGGCTTGCAAATTTGCAGTAAAAAGATTAAGTCTCATTTCCTATGTACAAGAATTAATTATTAATTAAAACTAAATAAAAGCAGGAGAGGCCGGTTGCCCCAAGATTGGTTGCTTAGTTATCATCACTTGAAGCGGGTTTAAATGGGAGGTTGAACAAAATTGAGTGGATGGTTAGAAAGACCAAAATACACAAAGGATTAGTAATGGATATTCTCTAAATAATTTAAGAGGATATTTCTGCCCATAAACGGAATTCGAATTGGGACTTTAAGTTAGTAGAAACGATCAAGAAGTACTACCCACGATTCCGACCTAGAGTATGTTCCTATCCACCAAGTAAGTAAATAACTATCAAGAACGAAGTAATCTTTTATTTGGAGTAAAATCCCTTTTATGAGAAAGGAGAATAGGAACGAAATAAAATAGAATAAAAAAATAACGAAATAAAATAGAATAAAATAATTAAAAAAATCCTTTTCTTCTATCTTTTCGTTAGTTAGAAAGAGAGAACTCTTGGTATGATTCATAAATTAATGGAATGTTTAATTCTTTTTCGTAATTGAAAAAAATAGGTTGAAATACCTATATGATGTTGTTACAAAAAGGTTTTTATTCAAGGATTAAGTTATTGATTAACAAACAAAAATGACATTCCTAAAAAGAAAAGATGAGATTAATTCAGAAGCACCTTTTTTTAATATATATAATAAATATTAATATAATAAATATTAATAATATATATTATATTTAATATATTTAAAATAAAAAATATAGCAAACAGAATTCCGTTGGTCTAATTTGGGGAACTTGGGATAAGTTTTGACTCTATCCTACAAAAAAAAAACAAAAAAAAATATAAAGATAAAGATACATAATAATTAAATGTCCTTAGATTTATTTGTGACCCTTGAGGAGCCGTATGAGGTGAAAATCTCACGTACGGTTCTGTAATAGTGGTAAGAACAGCGATGTTCTAATCAACTATGATTATCTAACAGTTCAAGTACAGTTGATATAGTTGAAGCGCAGTCAAAATACGGCTTTTGGGGGTGGAATTTGTGGCGTCAACCTATAGGGTTTCTCATTTTTCTAATTTCTTCTCTAGCTGAGTGTGAGAGATTACCTTTTGATTTACCAGAAGCAGAAGAAGAATTAGTAGCAGGTTATCAAACCGAATATTCAGGTATCAAATTTGGTTTATTTTACGTTGCTTCATATCTGAATCTACTAGTTTCTTCGTTATTTGTAACAGTTCTTTACTTAGGAGGTTGGAATCTTTCTATTCCATACCTATTCGGTCCTAAAATTTTTGACATAAATATAAATAAAGTAGGTAAAGTTTTTGGAACAATAATCAGCATCTTTATTACATTAGCTAAAACTTATTTGTTCTTGTTCATTCCTATTGCAACAAGATGGGCTTTACCAAGGTTGAGAATAGACCAACTATTAAATCTTGGATGGAAATTTCTTTTACCTATTTCTCTAGGTAATCTATTATTAACAACTTCGTCCCAACTTCTTTCACTGTAAACAATTACAATATTCTATATTCACCATTTATCTCAAACAAGAGAAAGAAACAAGTCTACAATTTTTTTCTTTATACACATTCACGATATGTTTCCTATGCTAACTGAATTCACAAATTATGGTCAACAAACAATACGAGCTGCCAGATACATCGGTCAAGGTTTCGCGATTACCCTGTCTCACGCGAATCGTTTACCTATAACTATTCAATATCCCTACGAAAAACTAATCACGTCGGAACGTTTCCGGGGCCGAATTCACTTTGAATTTGATAAATGCATTGCTTGTGAAGTATGCGTTCGTGTATGTCCTATAGATCTACCCGTTGTAGATTGGAAATTGGAAAGTGATATTCGAAAGAAACGATTGTTTAATTACAGTATTGATTTTGGAATCTGTATATTTTGTGGTAATTGCGTTGAGTATTGTCCAACAAATTGTTTATCAATGACTGAAGAATATGAACTTTCGAGTTATGATCGTCACGAATTGAATTATAATCAAATTGCTTTGGGTCGGTTACCAACGTCAGTAATTGATGATTACACAATTCGCACAATTTCGAATTCGCCTCCAATATAAATCAAATATAAAATAGTTAAACTTAAACCTCTCAATTCAAAAAAATCCCCAATTAACAATTCAATTTAAAAATTAATTATTTATGAATAATAGTTAATTATTAATAATAATATTAATAATAAAATAAATTTTAAATAACTGAAATTAACTATTAAGGTTTAGGGTTTAGGTTGGATCTATAAAATAAGGCTTTTCAAAAATAGTTTAAACTTGTCATTTAATTTTTATTCAAAATGTATTTCTATATTTATAGTTCTATATTTATAGAAATATTTATATTAGAGTAATATATATATTTTTTTTTTCAAACTTTTTTCCAGATATTGAATGATTAGGGCTAATAATACTATATATATCAACCCGCCCGCACCTGTTCAAATTTTATTTATTTAATTAAGTTTAAGTTAAGAAGTATCAGAAAGATAAAAAAAGGGAGTTACTTCTTTTTTCCTGGTCAGGTCAATAAAATCATGAAATATTTCTATTTTTTTTATGGATTTACCCGGGCCAATGCATGATTTTCTTTTAGTCTTTCTGGGATCGGGTCTGATATTAGGAAGTCTAGGAGTAGTATTACTTCCCAATCCAATTTTTTCTGCCTTTTCGTTAGGATTGGTTCTTGTTTGTATATCCTTATTCTATATTCTATTGAGTTCTTATTTTGTAGCTGCCGCGCAACTACTTATTTACGTAGGGGCTGTAAATGTTTTAATTCTTTTTGCTGTGATGTTCATGAGTGATTCAGAATATTACAAAGATTCTCGCCTCTGGACTGTTGGGGATGGGGTTACTTCGGTGGTTTGTACAAGTCTTTTTATTTCACTAATTACTACTATTCCAGATACGTCATGGTACGGGATTATTTGGACTACAAGATCAAACCAGGTTCTAGAACAAGATTTGATAAGCAATAGTCAACAAATTGGAATTCATTTATCAACGGATTTTTTTCTTCCATTTGAACTCATTTCACTAATTCTTTTAGTTGCTTTAATAGGTGCAATTGCTGTAGCTCGTCAATAAAAAATCAGCAATTAAAATATTCCATGCTTGTTATATGTGATTCAATCAAATCAATTGAATTGTTATTTAGATTGAAATGAATGAGATTACAAAGGAGTTGCTTAATGATGCTCGAACATGTACTTGTTTTGAGTGCCTATTTATTTTCTATGGGTATCTATGGATTGATCACAAGTCGAAATATGGTTAGAGCCCTTATGTGTCTTGAACTTATATTGAATGCAGTTAATATCAATTTTGTAACATTTTCCGATTTTTTTGATAATCGTCAATTAAGGGGAGAAATTTTCTCAATTTTTGTTATAGCCATTGCAGCCGCTGAAGCAGCCATAGGGCTGGCTATTGTTTCATCAATTTATCGTAATCGAAAATCAACTCGTATTAACCAATCGAATTTGTTGAATAAGTAGTATTAATCAGAAGAATTCGAATATTCGTAAAGAAATGAAAATTTAAGGTATAATCTTCTCTGCAAAGGAAACATAAAGAGAAGAAATCAAAGTATTTTGGCCCTTTCTTTTATAATAAAGCAGTCCAGAAGTAAGTTGATTAGAAAAATTCTGATAACTTGTTGATTTACCTGGTATCTAAATATAGGATTTGTTTAGAAGCTTACTAGGTCGAAAATTTATAACGTTTAAAAATGTATAGATCCAATGTCACATTCAGTAAAGATTTATGATACATGTATAGGATGTACTCAATGTGTCCGAGCCTGCCCCACCGATGTATTAGAAATGATACCTTGGGACGGCTGTAAAGCTAAACAAATTGCTTCGGCTCCAAGAACGGAAGACTGCGTTGGTTGTAAAAGATGTGAATCCGCCTGTCCAACGGATTTCTTGAGTGTTCGGGTTTATTTAGGGGCTGAAACAACTCGCAGTATGGGTCTAGCTTATTGATACGTTCCAATAAACTCTACTTGAATCCATTTTATTTATTTTTTTTTTTTACCGACAAGACCCGTGCTCAAGATATTTTTATTTTTGAGCACGGGTCTTTCTGGTCCAAGCGCATCTTGTCTTTACCACGAATTTTTTTCCTTGGTTAACAATAATTGTAGTTTTTCCAATATCTGCGGGTTCATTAATTTTCTTTCTCCCCCATAGGGGAAATAGGGTAGTTCGGTGGTATACTATATGTATAGTTATTTTAGAACTACTTCTAACGGTGTATACATTCTGTTATCATTTCCAACCGGACGATCCATTAATTCAACTATTGGAGGATTATAAATGGATCCCCCTTTTTGATTTCCATTGGAGATTGGGAATAGATGGACTTTCTATAGGACCCATTTTACTAACGGGATTCATCACCGCCTTAGCTACTTTATCGGCTTGGCCTGTTACTCGAGATTCTAGATTATTTCATTTCCTGATGTTAGCAATGTACAGTGGTCAAATAGGATTATTTTCTTCTCGCAACCTTTTACTTTTTTTTCTCATGTGGGAGTTAGAATTAATTCCCGTTTATCTACTTCTATCCATGTGGGGGGGAAAGAAACGTCTGTACTCGGCTACAAAATTTATTTTGTACACAGCAGGGGGCTCCATTTTTCTCCTAATGGGAGTGCTGGGTATAGGTTTATATGGTTCTAATCAACCAACATTAAATTTTGAAACATCAGCTAATCAGCCGTATCCTGTGGTCTTAGAAATACTATTTTATATTGGATTTTTGATTGCTTTTGCTGTCAAATCGCCGATTATACCCCTACATACGTGGTTACCAGATACCCACGGAGAAGCACATTACAGTACTTGTATGCTTCTAGCTGGAATCTTATTAAAAATGGGAGCGTATGGACTGGCTCGTATCAATATAGAATTATTATCTCATGCCCATTATCTATTTTCCCCTTGGTTAGTGATAGTAGGCGCAATCCAAATAATTTATGCAGCTTCAACATCCCTTGGCCAACGGAATTTAAAAAAAAGAATAGCCTATTCTTCTGTATCTCATATGGGTTTCCTAATTATCGGAATTGGTTCTATAACTGATACAGGACTCAACGGAGCTCTTTTACAAATAATCTCTCATGGATTTATTGGTGCTGCACTTTTTTTCTTGGCAGGGACAACTTATGATAGAACACGCCTTATTTATCTTGACGAAATGGGCGGAATAGCTATCACAATGCCAAAAATATTCACCATGTTTAGTAGCTTTGCGATGGCTTCCCTTGCATTACCGGGTATGAGTGGCTTTGTTGCTGAATTGATAGTATTTTTTGGAATAATTACGAGTCACCAATTTTTTTTAATGCCAAAAATACTAATTACTTTTGTTATGGCAATTGGAATGATATTAACTCCTATTTATTCATTATCTATGTCACGTCAGATGTTTTATGGATATAAGCTTTTTAACGTTCCAAACTCTTATTTTTTTGATTCTGGACCCCGAGAGCTATTTCTTTCGATTTCCCTCTTTTTACCCGTACTGGGTATTGGTATGTACCCCGATCTCGTTCTTTCACTATCGGTTGACAAGGTTGAAGTTATGCTATCTAATTCTTTTTCTAAATAGTTTTTTGCTATTCATGATTTTAAAACCTTTCACTTTACAATGAAAAAGTTGTAGAATGAAAAAAGAGAACTTTTCCTTCTCGCAAATTTATAAAATTTATAGCTAAAAAAAAAAAAAGAATTTGAACCCAATATGGGCACGAACCATGCGAATCAAATACAATATTCCATTCGCATGGTTCGTGCCCATTCGCGTAAATTTTTTTTTATATGTACTATAATGTGAATGTGTAGTGTTCGTAAGATACTTTCGTGAATTCAATTAGATGTTAATGTAAACGAACCATAACTATGTAGTCCTAGTCCTAATAGATTAACCCCAAAATAGCATATCCAAATTATAAGAAAGCCTATAGACGCTACAATTGCCGAATTTGCACCTTTCAGGTTTATATTTGTTCGAGTATGTAAATAAATCGCGAATACGATCCAAGTAATAAATGCCCAAGTTTCTTTTGGATCCCAATTCCAATAGGATCCCCAAGCTTCATTAGCCCATACTGCTCCTGACAGAATACCTATGGTTAAAAAAGAAAATCCTAGACTAATAATACGATAACTCCAATAATCCAATTGCTGAATTAATTGAGATCTGTAATAATTCTTACCCGAAAAAAAAGAAGTAGTTTGGAAAAGATTGCTTCGTTTATTCATGTATTCAATTTCACCACCGAAAAACGACTCTTTTATTAAAAGAGTACTTTTACAAAGAATCTTTCGGTTTTTTCGAAATGTAATGACTACAAGTGCTACTGATAATAATGATCCACATAAAAGGGACGCATAGCCCAATATCATCATAGTTACGTGCATTAATAACCACTCGGATTGAAGAGCGGGTACTAATATTGAAGATTGGTGTATTTGAGTTAAAAGTCCGGAAGTAGCAAAGCCCTGGGTAAAAATAGCACTTGAACCGGTTATTGTGCTTAATAAATTTTTCTTTTTTTTGAAATACGGAACTATATGAATAAGGGAGAAACACCACGAAAGGAAGATTAATGATTCATATAAATCACTTAGTGGAAAATGACCCGAATAAATCCAACGTGTAACTAATAATCCTGTTATACAGGAAAAACTAACTATCAGACCCCTTTCGGATGAATCATACAGTTGTACGATTTCATCTACGCAAAAAAGGGTTATTAAACGAATTGTAATTACGATTGAAACAATAGAAAGGGAAATATGAGTTAATATATGTTCTAAGGTTGAAAATATCATAAAAAAAAAAGAAGAGTCTCTTAAATGGAAATTGGGAGTTGAATTGATTATAGGATCTATTTCGCTTTTTTAGAAGATGACATGCCGCCACTCGGACTCGAACCGAGATGCTCTAGCACTGCTTCCTAAGAGCAGCGTGTCTACCAATTTCACCATAGCGGCTTGTCTTGAACTTATAATAGCTTATAAATAAACAATCGTCGAGATTGAAGAAGCCAATTCAGTGCAATATTTTTATTTTCTTTTTCAGAAAAAATGCAAATTCAAAATAATACAAAATAATAAATAATAATAGGGATTAGAAGGTTCGTTATTTTAGTTTAGGGTCTTAGCCTCTTGGGGTTTTTCGGGTATTTTCTGTTCTCTTAGAATTGAACTCTTGTAACTAGAAAGAGAAAGTTCTACCCCAAAAATGGTTTTTGTTTTCATTTTTTAATGAACTTTTTTTTTCTCATTTTTTGAATTTCAGAAATTTACCATTCTATATTCTATACCATTCTATATTATATATAGTAATTCATAGAAATATATAAAAAAAGGTTAAGTAAGGTTAAATTGAATCTATTACTTTCAATAAAAATGAAATGAAAATAAAAAAATTATCCCCTTTTTTATAGATAGAGAAAAAGGGAGAAAAATATAAAATTTTTTATCGTAACTCTAACAAACAAATAGTTCGATGGGGAAAAACCCTCTCCCCATCTTGTAAATGAGAAAATCTACTAAAAAAAAAAAGAAGGATAAACCTCCTTTTATCTTGTATTTATGGGTTTGTCAACAAAAACAAGGAAACTTTTCTATTTTTAGAATTCAGTAAAAAGCTTAATTTATATATATATTTTTTTTTTAATATAAAAGAAGGAATTTAGTGCTATTTCATATTGATTAGTTTAACTCAATAGGAAATTCAAAATTTTGTAGCAAATAGGAAATGGGTCAATTTCATTTTTCGAGTTCATTCGGATTATTGAAATTTTGAATTACTATTACTTATACTACTTATATACTACTTATACTTAATTTGTTAATTTTTTTGTTGCACAAAAAAACTTTTTGAATTTCCTGTAGAAAGAGATTTCCCTAACGAAAAAGCTTTTAATGCTATCCAATATCCCTTCCTTTTCCAAATATTTTTCCGAATACGCCTTTTTGATGTAGAAATACGTTTTTTTGGAACGGCCATTTAAGATAAAAAGGATTACTTATTGTTTTCGTTGGATGTGAAAGACATCTATTGGTCAAACCAAATCCTTCTTTACTTTTTTTTGTATTCTATTTATTCTTATTCTTGAATTAATATTCTTTTCGGAAAAAAGAAAGCTAGGGGGGGAAGATATATGAAAATCGCATTTAGAAAAAAATATTTCGCGTACTCTAAATACTATAAATTCTAAATACTATAAATAGCTAAATAGAGAAAGAGCGAAGATATGTGATTTTTTTTTCCATAGAATCGATGTAAAATAGTTTTTATTCATTCGATTGATTACTATCTTTATTTGATATTCTTTCTCATTAAAGTCTATATCTATAGAATCTGTTACACCGTAGGAATCAAATGAAATAAAGAAATAAATAAATAAATAAAGAAAGTTAAGAATAAGTAAATAAGTATAAGTTAAGTATAAGTAAGAAAAGTAATAAAAAAAATTAGTTTAATTTAGTTCATAGCTTGCTTTTTTTGACTCCTTTCAAAAAGGTAAGTCCAGTCAATAAATTAGTAAATTCAAAAAGCTTTTTATGCAACAGACATATCAATACGGGTGCCTCATACTCTTCATCCCAATTTCAGTTGCTATATTACTAGGGGTGGGGCTTCTTCTTTTTCCGACGGCAACAAAAAAGTTTCGTCGCATGTGGTCTTTTCATAGTGTTTTATTGTTAAGTATAGTTATGATTTTTTCAATGAATCTGTCTATTCAGCAAATAAATAGCAATTATAGCCATCAATATGTATGGTCTTGGATCATTACTAACGATTTTTCTTTAGAATTCGGATATTTGATAGATCCACTTACTTCTATTATGTCAATGTTAATCACTACTGTTGGAATTTTTGTTCTTATTTATAGTGATAATTATATGGCTCATGATCAAGGATATTTGAAATTTTTTTCTTATATGAGTTTTTTCAGTACTTCCATGTTAGGATTAGTTACTAGTTCGAATTTGATACAAATTTATATTTTTTGGGAATTGGTCGGAATGTGTTCCTATTTACTAATAGGATTTTGGTCCACACGACCTCTTGCAGCAAATGCTTGCCAAAACGCTTTTGTAACAAATCGTGTAGGGGATTTTGGTTTATTATTAGGAATTTTAGGTTTTTATTGGATAACGGGTAGTTTCGAATTTCAAGATTTATTCGAAATATTCAATGACTTAATTTCTAATAACGAGGTAAATTTTTTATTTGTTACTTTGTGCGCTGCTCTGTTATTTGGCGGTGCTGTTGCTAAATCTGCACAATTTCCCCTTCATGTATGGTTGCCTGATGCTATGGAAGGGCCTACTCCGATTTCCGCCCTTATACACGCTGCTACTATGGTAGCGGCAGGAATTTTTCTTGTAGCTCGTCTTCTTCCTCTTTTCATAGTTATACCTTCCATAATGAATTTAATCTCGTTAATAGGAATAATAACTGTCTTATTAGGAGCTACTTTAGCTCTTGCTCAAAAAGACATTAAGAGAGGTTTAGCTTATTCTACAATGTCCCAATTGGGTTATATAATGTTAGCTCTTGGTATGGGGTCTTACCGAAGTGCTTTATTTCATTTGATTACTCATGCCTATTCCAAAGCATTGTTATTTTTAGGATCTGGATCCGTTATTCATTCAATGGAAGGAATTGTTGGCTATTCTCCGTATAAAAATCAGAATATGATTCTTATGGGAGGTTTAAGAAAACATGTACCAATTACCAAAAATGCTTTTTTATTAGGTACACTCTCTCTGTGTGGTATTCCGCCTTTGGCTTGTTTTTGGTCCAAAGATGAAATTATTAATGATACTTGGTTGTATTCGACGATTTTCGCAATAATAGCCTGGGTTACTGCCGGATTAACCGCATTTTATATGTTTCGGATATATTTACTTACTTTTGAGGGACATTTAAATGTTTATTTTACAAATTATAGTGGCAAACAAAAAATACCTTTCTATTCAATATCTCTATGGGGTAGGGGGGTTTCAAAAAAAATTAATAAAAAAGTTCGTTTATTAGCAATGACTGATGATCAAAGTTTTTCCTTTTTTTCAAAAAGAACATATCGAATTGATGATAATGGTAGAAATATGACACGACCTTTTATTACTATTCCTCGTTTTGAGAATAAAAACCTGTATTCTTATCCTTATGAACCAGACAATAATATGTTATTACCTCTACTTGTATTGGGACTATTTACTCTGTTCGTTGGGTTTATAGGAATTCCTTTTAATCAAGAGGGAGTCAATGCTGATATATTATCTAAATGGTTAACTCCGTCGATCAATCTTTTGCATAAAAAGTTGACTAATTCGACCAATTGGTATGAATTTATTAAAGATTCAATTTTTTCAGTCAGTATAGGTTATTTAGGAATATTTATATCGTCTTTTTTATATAAATCTCCTTATTCCTCTTTATTAAATTTGGATTTAAGAAATTCAACTCTTAAAGGTAAAGGGTTCCCTAGCGGCCCTCTTTCGGAGAAAATGCTAAATGGCATATATTGTTGGTCATATAATCGCGCTTATATAGATTCTTTTTATAAAAGATCCCTAACTGGGGGGACTAGAGCATTGGCAGAATTAACTCATTTTTTTGATCGACGAGTAATTGATGGAATTACGAATGGAGTTGGTTTTATTAGTTTCTTTATAGGAGAAGTTCTCAAATACGTAGGGGGCGGACGTATCTCTTCGTATCTTTTCTTCTATTTATTGTATGTATTCCTTTGTTTTTTAATTTTTTTTATTACTTTTCTTACTTATACTTAACTTATACTTATTTACTTATTCTTAACTTTCTTTATTTATTTATTTATTTCTTTATTTCATTTGATTCCTACGGTGTAACAGATTCTATAGATATAGACTTTAATGAGAAAGAATATCAAATAAAGATAGTAATCAATCGAATGAATAAAAACTATTTTACATCGATTCTATGGAAAAAAAAATCACATATCTTCGCTCTTTCTCTATTTAGCTATTTATAGTATTTAGAATTTATAGTATTTAGAGTACGCGAAATATTTTTTTCTAAATGCGATTTTCATATATCTTCCCCCCCTAGCTTTCTTTTTTCCGAAAAGAATATTAATTCAAGAATAAGAATAAATAGAATACAAAAAAAAGTAAAGAAGGATTTGGTTTGACCAATAGATGTCTTTCACATCCAACGAAAACAATAAGTAATCCTTTTTATCTTAAATGGCCGTTCCAAAAAAACGTATTTCTACATCAAAAAGGCGTATTCGGAAAAATATTTGGAAAAGGAAGGGATATTGGATAGCATTAAAAGCTTTTTCGTTAGGGAAATCTCTTTCTACAGGAAATTCAAAAAGTTTTTTTGTGCAACAAAAAAATTAACAAATTAAGTATAAGTAGTATATAAGTAGTATAAGTAATAGTAATTCAAAATTTCAATAATCCGAATGAACTCGAAAAATGAAATTGACCCATTTCCTATTTGCTACAAAATTTTGAATTTCCTATTGAGTTAAACTAATCAATATGAAATAGCACTAAATTCCTTCTTTTATATTAAAAAAAAAATATATATATAAATTAAGCTTTTTACTGAATTCTAAAAATAGAAAAGTTTCCTTGTTTTTGTTGACAAACCCATAAATACAAGATAAAAGGAGGTTTATCCTTCTTTTTTTTTTTAGTAGATTTTCTCATTTACAAGATGGGGAGAGGGTTTTTCCCCATCGAACTATTTGTTTGTTAGAGTTACGATAAAAAATTTTATATTTTTCTCCCTTTTTCTCTATCTATAAAAAAGGGGATAATTTTTTTATTTTCATTTCATTTTTATTGAAAGTAATAGATTCAATTTAACCTTACTTAACCTTTTTTTATATATTTCTATGAATTACTATATATAATATAGAATGGTATAGAATATAGAATGGTAAATTTCTGAAATTCAAAAAATGAGAAAAAAAAAGTTCATTAAAAAATGAAAACAAAAACCATTTTTGGGGTAGAACTTTCTCTTTCTAGTTACAAGAGTTCAATTCTAAGAGAACAGAAAATACCCGAAAAACCCCAAGAGGCTAAGACCCTAAACTAAAATAACGAACCTTCTAATCCCTATTATTATTTATTATTTTGTATTATTTTGAATTTGCATTTTTTCTGAAAAAGAAAATAAAAATATTGCACTGAATTGGCTTCTTCAATCTCGACGATTGTTTATTTATAAGCTATTATAAGTTCAAGACAAGCCGCTATGGTGAAATTGGTAGACACGCTGCTCTTAGGAAGCAGTGCTAGAGCATCTCGGTTCGAGTCCGAGTGGCGGCATGTCATCTTCTAAAAAAGCGAAATAGATCCTATAATCAATTCAACTCCCAATTTCCATTTAAGAGACTCTTCTTTTTTTTTTATGATATTTTCAACCTTAGAACATATATTAACTCATATTTCCCTTTCTATTGTTTCAATCGTAATTACAATTCGTTTAATAACCCTTTTTTGCGTAGATGAAATCGTACAACTGTATGATTCATCCGAAAGGGGTCTGATAGTTAGTTTTTCCTGTATAACAGGATTATTAGTTACACGTTGGATTTATTCGGGTCATTTTCCACTAAGTGATTTATATGAATCATTAATCTTCCTTTCGTGGTGTTTCTCCCTTATTCATATAGTTCCGTATTTCAAAAAAAAGAAAAATTTATTAAGCACAATAACCGGTTCAAGTGCTATTTTTACCCAGGGCTTTGCTACTTCCGGACTTTTAACTCAAATACACCAATCTTCAATATTAGTACCCGCTCTTCAATCCGAGTGGTTATTAATGCACGTAACTATGATGATATTGGGCTATGCGTCCCTTTTATGTGGATCATTATTATCAGTAGCACTTGTAGTCATTACATTTCGAAAAAACCGAAAGATTCTTTGTAAAAGTACTCTTTTAATAAAAGAGTCGTTTTTCGGTGGTGAAATTGAATACATGAATAAACGAAGCAATCTTTTCCAAACTACTTCTTTTTTTTCGGGTAAGAATTATTACAGATCTCAATTAATTCAGCAATTGGATTATTGGAGTTATCGTATTATTAGTCTAGGATTTTCTTTTTTAACCATAGGTATTCTGTCAGGAGCAGTATGGGCTAATGAAGCTTGGGGATCCTATTGGAATTGGGATCCAAAAGAAACTTGGGCATTTATTACTTGGATCGTATTCGCGATTTATTTACATACTCGAACAAATATAAACCTGAAAGGTGCAAATTCGGCAATTGTAGCGTCTATAGGCTTTCTTATAATTTGGATATGCTATTTTGGGGTTAATCTATTAGGACTAGGACTACATAGTTATGGTTCGTTTACATTAACATCTAATTGAATTCACGAAAGTATCTTACGAACACTACACATTCACATTATAGTACATATAAAAAAAAATTTACGCGAATGGGCACGAACCATGCGAATGGAATATTGTATTTGATTCGCATGGTTCGTGCCCATATTGGGTTCAAATTCTTTTTTTTTTTTTAGCTATAAATTTTATAAATTTGCGAGAAGGAAAAGTTCTCTTTTTTCATTCTACAACTTTTTCATTGTAAAGTGAAAGGTTTTAAAATCATGAATAGCAAAAAACTATTTAGAAAAAGAATTAGATAGCATAACTTCAACCTTGTCAACCGATAGTGAAAGAACGAGATCGGGGTACATACCAATACCCAGTACGGGTAAAAAGAGGGAAATCGAAAGAAATAGCTCTCGGGGTCCAGAATCAAAAAAATAAGAGTTTGGAACGTTAAAAAGCTTATATCCATAAAACATCTGACGTGACATAGATAATGAATAAATAGGAGTTAATATCATTCCAATTGCCATAACAAAAGTAATTAGTATTTTTGGCATTAAAAAAAATTGGTGACTCGTAATTATTCCAAAAAATACTATCAATTCAGCAACAAAGCCACTCATACCCGGTAATGCAAGGGAAGCCATCGCAAAGCTACTAAACATGGTGAATATTTTTGGCATTGTGATAGCTATTCCGCCCATTTCGTCAAGATAAATAAGGCGTGTTCTATCATAAGTTGTCCCTGCCAAGAAAAAAAGTGCAGCACCAATAAATCCATGAGAGATTATTTGTAAAAGAGCTCCGTTGAGTCCTGTATCAGTTATAGAACCAATTCCGATAATTAGGAAACCCATATGAGATACAGAAGAATAGGCTATTCTTTTTTTTAAATTCCGTTGGCCAAGGGATGTTGAAGCTGCATAAATTATTTGGATTGCGCCTACTATCACTAACCAAGGGGAAAATAGATAATGGGCATGAGATAATAATTCTATATTGATACGAGCCAGTCCATACGCTCCCATTTTTAATAAGATTCCAGCTAGAAGCATACAAGTACTGTAATGTGCTTCTCCGTGGGTATCTGGTAACCACGTATGTAGGGGTATAATCGGCGATTTGACAGCAAAAGCAATCAAAAATCCAATATAAAATAGTATTTCTAAGACCACAGGATACGGCTGATTAGCTGATGTTTCAAAATTTAATGTTGGTTGATTAGAACCATATAAACCTATACCCAGCACTCCCATTAGGAGAAAAATGGAGCCCCCTGCTGTGTACAAAATAAATTTTGTAGCCGAGTACAGACGTTTCTTTCCCCCCCACATGGATAGAAGTAGATAAACGGGAATTAATTCTAACTCCCACATGAGAAAAAAAAGTAAAAGGTTGCGAGAAGAAAATAATCCTATTTGACCACTGTACATTGCTAACATCAGGAAATGAAATAATCTAGAATCTCGAGTAACAGGCCAAGCCGATAAAGTAGCTAAGGCGGTGATGAATCCCGTTAGTAAAATGGGTCCTATAGAAAGTCCATCTATTCCCAATCTCCAATGGAAATCAAAAAGGGGGATCCATTTATAATCCTCCAATAGTTGAATTAATGGATCGTCCGGTTGGAAATGATAACAGAATGTATACACCGTTAGAAGTAGTTCTAAAATAACTATACATATAGTATACCACCGAACTACCCTATTTCCCCTATGGGGGAGAAAGAAAATTAATGAACCCGCAGATATTGGAAAAACTACAATTATTGTTAACCAAGGAAAAAAATTCGTGGTAAAGACAAGATGCGCTTGGACCAGAAAGACCCGTGCTCAAAAATAAAAATATCTTGAGCACGGGTCTTGTCGGTAAAAAAAAAAAATAAATAAAATGGATTCAAGTAGAGTTTATTGGAACGTATCAATAAGCTAGACCCATACTGCGAGTTGTTTCAGCCCCTAAATAAACCCGAACACTCAAGAAATCCGTTGGACAGGCGGATTCACATCTTTTACAACCAACGCAGTCTTCCGTTCTTGGAGCCGAAGCAATTTGTTTAGCTTTACAGCCGTCCCAAGGTATCATTTCTAATACATCGGTGGGGCAGGCTCGGACACATTGAGTACATCCTATACATGTATCATAAATCTTTACTGAATGTGACATTGGATCTATACATTTTTAAACGTTATAAATTTTCGACCTAGTAAGCTTCTAAACAAATCCTATATTTAGATACCAGGTAAATCAACAAGTTATCAGAATTTTTCTAATCAACTTACTTCTGGACTGCTTTATTATAAAAGAAAGGGCCAAAATACTTTGATTTCTTCTCTTTATGTTTCCTTTGCAGAGAAGATTATACCTTAAATTTTCATTTCTTTACGAATATTCGAATTCTTCTGATTAATACTACTTATTCAACAAATTCGATTGGTTAATACGAGTTGATTTTCGATTACGATAAATTGATGAAACAATAGCCAGCCCTATGGCTGCTTCAGCGGCTGCAATGGCTATAACAAAAATTGAGAAAATTTCTCCCCTTAATTGACGATTATCAAAAAAATCGGAAAATGTTACAAAATTGATATTAACTGCATTCAATATAAGTTCAAGACACATAAGGGCTCTAACCATATTTCGACTTGTGATCAATCCATAGATACCCATAGAAAATAAATAGGCACTCAAAACAAGTACATGTTCGAGCATCATTAAGCAACTCCTTTGTAATCTCATTCATTTCAATCTAAATAACAATTCAATTGATTTGATTGAATCACATATAACAAGCATGGAATATTTTAATTGCTGATTTTTTATTGACGAGCTACAGCAATTGCACCTATTAAAGCAACTAAAAGAATTAGTGAAATGAGTTCAAATGGAAGAAAAAAATCCGTTGATAAATGAATTCCAATTTGTTGACTATTGCTTATCAAATCTTGTTCTAGAACCTGGTTTGATCTTGTAGTCCAAATAATCCCGTACCATGACGTATCTGGAATAGTAGTAATTAGTGAAATAAAAAGACTTGTACAAACCACCGAAGTAACCCCATCCCCAACAGTCCAGAGGCGAGAATCTTTGTAATATTCTGAATCACTCATGAACATCACAGCAAAAAGAATTAAAACATTTACAGCCCCTACGTAAATAAGTAGTTGCGCGGCAGCTACAAAATAAGAACTCAATAGAATATAGAATAAGGATATACAAACAAGAACCAATCCTAACGAAAAGGCAGAAAAAATTGGATTGGGAAGTAATACTACTCCTAGACTTCCTAATATCAGACCCGATCCCAGAAAGACTAAAAGAAAATCATGCATTGGCCCGGGTAAATCCATAAAAAAAATAGAAATATTTCATGATTTTATTGACCTGACCAGGAAAAAAGAAGTAACTCCCTTTTTTTATCTTTCTGATACTTCTTAACTTAAACTTAATTAAATAAATAAAATTTGAACAGGTGCGGGCGGGTTGATATATATAGTATTATTAGCCCTAATCATTCAATATCTGGAAAAAAGTTTGAAAAAAAAAATATATATATTACTCTAATATAAATATTTCTATAAATATAGAACTATAAATATAGAAATACATTTTGAATAAAAATTAAATGACAAGTTTAAACTATTTTTGAAAAGCCTTATTTTATAGATCCAACCTAAACCCTAAACCTTAATAGTTAATTTCAGTTATTTAAAATTTATTTTATTATTAATATTATTATTAATAATTAACTATTATTCATAAATAATTAATTTTTAAATTGAATTGTTAATTGGGGATTTTTTTGAATTGAGAGGTTTAAGTTTAACTATTTTATATTTGATTTATATTGGAGGCGAATTCGAAATTGTGCGAATTGTGTAATCATCAATTACTGACGTTGGTAACCGACCCAAAGCAATTTGATTATAATTCAATTCGTGACGATCATAACTCGAAAGTTCATATTCTTCAGTCATTGATAAACAATTTGTTGGACAATACTCAACGCAATTACCACAAAATATACAGATTCCAAAATCAATACTGTAATTAAACAATCGTTTCTTTCGAATATCACTTTCCAATTTCCAATCTACAACGGGTAGATCTATAGGACATACACGAACGCATACTTCACAAGCAATGCATTTATCAAATTCAAAGTGAATTCGGCCCCGGAAACGTTCCGACGTGATTAGTTTTTCGTAGGGATATTGAATAGTTATAGGTAAACGATTCGCGTGAGACAGGGTAATCGCGAAACCTTGACCGATGTATCTGGCAGCTCGTATTGTTTGTTGACCATAATTTGTGAATTCAGTTAGCATAGGAAACATATCGTGAATGTGTATAAAGAAAAAAATTGTAGACTTGTTTCTTTCTCTTGTTTGAGATAAATGGTGAATATAGAATATTGTAATTGTTTACAGTGAAAGAAGTTGGGACGAAGTTGTTAATAATAGATTACCTAGAGAAATAGGTAAAAGAAATTTCCATCCAAGATTTAATAGTTGGTCTATTCTCAACCTTGGTAAAGCCCATCTTGTTGCAATAGGAATGAACAAGAACAAATAAGTTTTAGCTAATGTAATAAAGATGCTGATTATTGTTCCAAAAACTTTACCTACTTTATTTATATTTATGTCAAAAATTTTAGGACCGAATAGGTATGGAATAGAAAGATTCCAACCTCCTAAGTAAAGAACTGTTACAAATAACGAAGAAACTAGTAGATTCAGATATGAAGCAACGTAAAATAAACCAAATTTGATACCTGAATATTCGGTTTGATAACCTGCTACTAATTCTTCTTCTGCTTCTGGTAAATCAAAAGGTAATCTCTCACACTCAGCTAGAGAAGAAATTAGAAAAATGAGAAACCCTATAGGTTGACGCCACAAATTCCACCCCCAAAAGCCGTATTTTGACTGCGCTTCAACTATATCAACTGTACTTGAACTGTTAGATAATCATAGTTGATTAGAACATCGCTGTTCTTACCACTATTACAGAACCGTACGTGAGATTTTCACCTCATACGGCTCCTCAAGGGTCACAAATAAATCTAAGGACATTTAATTATTATGTATCTTTATCTTTATATTTTTTTTTGTTTTTTTTTTGTAGGATAGAGTCAAAACTTATCCCAAGTTCCCCAAATTAGACCAACGGAATTCTGTTTGCTATATTTTTTATTTTAAATATATTAAATATAATATATATTATTAATATTTATTATATTAATATTTATTATATATATTAAAAAAAGGTGCTTCTGAATTAATCTCATCTTTTCTTTTTAGGAATGTCATTTTTGTTTGTTAATCAATAACTTAATCCTTGAATAAAAACCTTTTTGTAACAACATCATATAGGTATTTCAACCTATTTTTTTCAATTACGAAAAAGAATTAAACATTCCATTAATTTATGAATCATACCAAGAGTTCTCTCTTTCTAACTAACGAAAAGATAGAAGAAAAGGATTTTTTTAATTATTTTATTCTATTTTATTTCGTTATTTTTTTATTCTATTTTATTTCGTTCCTATTCTCCTTTCTCATAAAAGGGATTTTACTCCAAATAAAAGATTACTTCGTTCTTGATAGTTATTTACTTACTTGGTGGATAGGAACATACTCTAGGTCGGAATCGTGGGTAGTACTTCTTGATCGTTTCTACTAACTTAAAGTCCCAATTCGAATTCCGTTTATGGGCAGAAATATCCTCTTAAATTATTTAGAGAATATCCATTACTAATCCTTTGTGTATTTTGGTCTTTCTAACCATCCACTCAATTTTGTTCAACCTCCCATTTAAACCCGCTTCAAGTGATGATAACTAAGCAACCAATCTTGGGGCAACCGGCCTCTCCTGCTTTTATTTAGTTTTAATTAATAATTAATTCTTGTACATAGGAAATGAGACTTAATCTTTTTACTGCAAATTTGCAAGCCGTTTTCTTTCACTCATATAACTATCTGCTTTAGTTCATCAACCCAAATGATGCCTAAAAAAGATGAAAAAATTATTTAACCTTGACCCTCTTCTCAGAAATTAGAAAGAAAAGAACTAGGAACAATTGAGTATTTCACCTAATTAGACGACACCGAATCACACGTAGAGATATTGATAATACACATAAAGTTAATGGTATTTCATAACTAATTGATTGAGCAGCAGCGCGTAAACCACCTAAAAAGGAATATTTATTATTTGATCCATATCCCGACATAAGAAGTCCAACGGGAGCAATACTTGAAATAGCGATCCATAAAAAAACACCAATACCAAGATCGGCTAGAATAAGGTGGTATCCAAAAGGAATTACTGAATAACTTAGTAAAATCGATATCACTGCGACGGATGGTCCGATACTAAATAAACGACCATCTCCTCTAGATGGAATAAGGTTCTCTTTGAAAAGTAGTTTTGTACCATCTGCTAGAGCTTGAAGAATTCCTAAGGGACCAGCGTATTCAGGTCCAATACGTTGTTGTATCCCTGCAGATATTTCTCTTTCTAACCAAACAATTACGAGTACACCTATTGTGATTCCTAATACAAGAGTAAAAATCGGGACAAGTAGCCATATAATCCCATAGGCCTCTTTTAAGGATTCTAATCTGGAAAACGAATTGATAGCTTGTATTTCGGTTGTATCCATTATCATTTTTAACGATCAACTTCTCCCATAATGATATCTATGCTACCTAATATCGTCATAATATCAGCCAATTTCATTCTTTTAACTAACTGAGGAAGAATTTGCAAATTGATAAAACCCGGCGGGCGAATTTTCCATCTCCAAGGAAAAACACTCAGATCTCCTATCAGAAAAATTCCCAATTCCCCCTTTGGGGCTTCAACTCTCACATAAAGTTCTTGTTTTGCCAATTCAAAGGTTGGAGAAGGTTTTTTACTAATAAATCGATAGTCAAAATCATTCCATTCGGAATCTTTTACTCTATCAAAACGTCGTATTTCTAAATTCTCGTAGGGCCCTCCTGGAATTCCTTCCAGAGCCTGCTGTATAATTTTTATTGATTCTGTCATTTCACCGATTCGTACTAAATAACGAGCTAACGAATCTCCTTCTTTTTGCCATTGAACTTCCCAATCAAATTCATCGTAACACTCGTAATGATCAACTTTACGAAGGTCCCATTGGATTCCGGACGCCCGTAGCATTGGGCCCGATAAACCCCAATTTAGTGCTTCTTCTCCGCGAATAACGCCCACGCCTTCGACCCGTTCTAAAAAAATAGGATTCCGTGTAATAAGCTTTTTATATTCAGCAACCCCCGTTGAAAAGTAATCACAAAAATCCAAACATTTTTCTATCCAGCCATAAGGTAGATCAGCAGCTATTCCTCCGATACGAAAATAATTATGCATCATTCGCATACCAGTAGCTGCTTCGAATAAGTCATATATCAATTCCCTTTCTCGAAAAATATAGAAGAAGGGGGTCTGTGCACCAATATCTGCCATAAAAGGGCCAAGCCATAACAAATGGGACGCTATACGACTCAACTCCAACATAATGACTCTGATATAACTAGCTCTTTTAGGTACTTGAATATTTCCTAATAGTTCGGGCCCATTTACAGTTATTGCTTCCGTGAACATAGTAGCTAAATAATCCCAACGCGTCACATAGGGCAAATATTGGATAATTGTTCGATTTTCCGCAATTTTCTCCATCCCCCTGTGTAAATAACCTAATATAGGCTCACAGTCAATAACATCTTCACCATCTAGAGTAACGATGAGTCGAAGAACACCATGCATTGATGGGTGGTGAGGCCCCATATTGACTACCATAAGGTCTTTTCTTGTAGCTGGTACAGTCATAAGTTTTTTACCCATTCATTTTTCCATGAATTGCTGAAAGTGAAAAGAAGTTTATCCAAATACCAAATAGGAAAAAGTACTTAAAATGATTCTTCCAATTAACGAGTTTTTGCCTCTCGAATACTCAACTGACCAATTAATTCTTTATAACGTGCTCTATTTTTTTTTGCCAAATAAGCCAACAGCCGTTGACGTTTTCCTAAAATTGTTCGCAAACCTCTCTGAGATAAATAGTCTTTTTTATGCACTTCCAAATGTGAAGTAAGTCTCCGTATCTTATTGGTAAAACGGAATACTTGAAATTCAACCGACCCCCTTCTTTCTTTTTCAGAAATAACCGAAATGAATGCACTTTTTACCATAAAAGATTTTCCCTCTTCCACTTTTACAGATACGGATTTTATCGATGAGTAATAATAATGATAGTAATTTTAATGTGTTATATACAATAATCTGAATTTCTTTATGAACTCCTAATTTTATCAACTCATATTAATCCACCCAGGTCATATTAATCCATCCAGGTTTCAATTTAATTTATTCTGAAAAAGAAAAAAAGAAGAAAGAAGGAAGGGGGTTCATTTTTGCATGGCATAATTTAGGCCTAAAATGAAGAAGATTTTGTTAATTGATTTGTAGGCCTAATTGATACCTCAGCGGTTTTAGTCTTCGTATTATATATTAGAATGGCATGGAAGGTGGGGCGTGTCAATCTCTTTACTTTCATATACCCCGTAGGGTATAGCATATATAGGAAAAATGGGCTATCAACGACTTTTCAACCGCGGATACATCTGTATCCTTAACATACTGAAACGACTGCCGTTATTTGTATCAAACCAATAGCGATTCATACAAGCTAAATCTTCTAATCGATAATTAGGCCAAAGAAAAAATTTGAAATTAATTAATTCATTCTTATCTTTATTAAGATTAAGAGGGTTCTCTTTATCCAAATCCAAAGATTGACTACAATTGTTCTCAGTCGAAGATATTGGATTTTTATTCCAAGTCTTTGAATTGAAATAAATTAGAATTCTCAACTCTCTACGACGTCTATGCGATAAAATGGTTTCGGGAACAAGTAAATCAAAACCATTCTTATCAACATAGGGTTGTTTTCTATATCCTTGATTAATTTCGTGCTTAATCTTATGAACCAACAAAATACCTAAGGTTTGATACATAATAAATTGTCCATCATTTTTTACAGACAGGCGTGTGGGTTCGATAATAAAGAACGCGCTTTTGATCCATTCTATAAGCTTTACATCCTTCCGAATACACATTAAATCCAAACTCATTTCTCCTCCTCGAATCGAGGATATAGTAATTTCTCGTGGATTTGGCAGTCCAAGCAGGAAAGAATATATTTTTATATTATTCATAATTCTTTTAGCCAAAGTACTGCGCGAGGTAATTTGAAAAACTAAAAAAGGTTTTAGGAGTAAATCTATTTCTTTTTCTAGCTTACTTTTCTTTCTCTTTTTCTTTTTTTGGGGGGAAGGGTCTTTAATATCTTTTTCGTGGTTTGTTGAAGGAACAGATTCAGCATTCCCTTGTTTTTGTACATTTGATCTAAGATCTCTTTTGCTTTCGACCGATTCTTTTTCTTTTTGATCTTTTTGATTTCGATTTTGATTCTTTATTTCTTTATTTGAAACGGATTCCCCTTTTTGTTTTTGGTTTCCTTCGATGTTTTTCTTTTCACTAAGATCATTTTCATTTAGATTCAAATTTAAAAGAAGGATTTTACTTGGTATAACCCACGGTTTTAGTTTATATAGACTATAGCGTAGGACAAATTCTGGGAAGGAAAAAAGTCCCAGGTGTGAGATGGGACGTTTTAGTATTTCTTCATTCATTCCCATCCAATCCAAAAAACCTTTTCGGGGTTTTGGTAAATTGGTTTGGAGCTTTTGCGGAATTTTAAGATAAACAAGCTTTTTTTTATCAATTTTTGAAAAAATTGGATATTGATAATTGTTAGTATCAATATGAGTATTTTCATTACTCGTGATATCCATTCTGATGTAGGACTCAATAATAAGTTGTTGTCTAAGATCCCAATTTGGATTTTGAAAATTAAAATCCAAATATTTTCTATCGCGATCTTTTTGTGTATAATTAAAATTTTCATAATTCTTAATAGGAATAGGGAAACTTCTCCATATATATATATCAGAAAAATTCTCTTTATGAGTGTTGGATTTATAAGAAATATCTTCGTTCTTTTTTAATTGGACTTGCGAGCTTGATTTAGAAATAGGCGAGTCCCTCTTATTTTCATAATTCAAATTAATAGATTTATATGATAACAGATCATATTTAGAGCTTTTTTGAAAATTGTCTGTTTGATTCACTGTTTGATTCACTAAGTAATCTACTTTAGAATTCCTAGAATTACCCCCCTTTATGGACTGAACTTTTTCATATGAATCCCGCTTGGTTTTTTTTTTTTTTTTTCTATAACGTAGATTAATGAAATTTCTCATCTTTTTCCACCTTCTAAACCTTTTAAGACGAGACAAATTGTATTGATAATGTCCCCTTATCCAGTTTTTCCATTTATTATCCGGGCGTTTCTTATGACTTAATTTAGAATCAAGTATTCCTTGTGTTTCAAAGGAATCTTTTATTTCATCCTTAATAAAAAAAGACATTCCATTATATTGAAAAACAGATCTTAATTTGTTACTAACTTGGGTTTGTGATAATTTAAAAAATACATATGCTTGTGACAAATAGGATAAGTCCCCAAAACTATGTAAATTTTTCCTATTTCTAAGAATATTAATTGAAATAAAGTTAATTATATTTTTATTTTTTCTATTAAGCCTTTCTTCTTTTGTTTCATTAATGGGCTTATCCGGCATTTTTTTTATCGATTCAAAAAGAAATTGTATATTGAGTCTGGTAATATTAATAATAGCTAAAAAAATATCTATGTATACTTTTTCAAGGAAAATTTTTATAAAACAATCTAATTGAGAGATTAATCGGACAGTTCTTCTTTTTAATATTTGCCAAATATTTGTTGTCCATTCGAATCTTTTAGCATTATACCCTTTTTCGGTAGGATTAATATATACGCCGGATGGGGTTATTTTTTTTTTTTCTTTTGTAATTCTTTCTATTTTATTTTTAATTGTCCTTGTTCTACCTGTTAGATCCTCCCTTTTTATTAGTGCATAATTTTTCCAATTTTGAGATTGAAATAGACTAACTGATTCATGAATTATTTGATTGCTGCTTCTAGAATCTTTTTCGTTTTTAATTTCATTCGAGTCTGATACTTTTATTAATCTAAAAATTAGGTTGAATTTTGAGAGTACTTTTTGTTTTAGTATTCTTGTTATAAATACTAACCTTTCAATAATGTCAATAATTAATTTTTTTGTTTCTTTTAAAACTAATTTTGTTTTTCCTAATAAATATAAATAGAAATCTAAATACGCCCTTTTTAATTTTTCTATTTTTGGTTGTAGTTCCTTAAAAATGGGGTCAAAAAAAGAATCTCCTTTTCTAATTCTGGGAGAACCAAAAGGAAGGTTAGTTTCCCGTCCCCAAACTGTTAAAAAACAAAACTCATCTTTTTGGTTTTCCTCTTCGATTAGATTTCTATCAGAGGGTCGTATGTGCCAAGGTTTCAGGTAGAAAGGAAATAAGATTTTTATCTGAATACCCTCTGCCCACCCATTTATTGGAAATTCTGTTTCCGATACTTGGATACCATTATGGGTACATTTAACATGCATTTCGCGCTCCCATTCCTGTATATCCTCAAACCATTCAGGAGATTGAAATAATAATATACGTCCAATATTTTTTGCTATTATCAATGAAGGCAATACAATATATTTTCTAAGAATAGATTGAGTTATTAACGCGAATCCCCTTATTATGTGCCCACATATGATATTATCCCATCCCTCCGATATCTCCATCCGCCTTTCTTCCTCGTTTAGACTATTTTCATTTTTTTTTTTTTTTCCTTCTTCGTCTATATACTCCACGTCTATATACTCGACAATTTCGGATTCTATCCCCTTGTCTGTCCAATTTGTAAAAAAAACTTTAAAAAATTTGGATATATCAAACGGTAGGCGGGGGAGTCTTTTGACTCTATCCAAAAAAAGGGGAGAGTGCGCCTTTGCTTGAAACAGTTCAAAAATTAAAGTTTTACGCCTTTGAGCGCGCATAGCACCTTTAATTAGTCCTCGCCGAAAGTCCGATTGGTATGAATAACTTGGCAAAATAATTTCCTTTATCTCATCTTCTGTATCAGTATCACCACTGCTATTAGAATTGTAAGAATTCTGTTCAGGTCCATTTTGTTTATCCTCCTTTTGTTTATGTTGTTTATGCTCCTTTTGTTCATGTTCATTTTCTTTTTCTTCATTTTCTTTTTCTTCATTTTCTTTTTCTTCAATTTTTTTTTCTTCTTCTTCGGTAGGAATCAAAACCTTTACGTATTTGGCTTTTCTTGAGCGAATTTGATATTCGACTGGCACTGCCCCGTTTTCAATGCCTTCTTGAACTTGTTGGTCAAATTCGGTTATTAATTTGTCTGGCCATCGGGGGACTTTTTTACTGATAATAGAATCTGTAATAGATTCTTCTGCATTAGATTCTGTAATAGATTCTTTTGCATTAGATTCTGTAATAGATTCTTTTGCATTAGATTCTGTAATAGATTCTTCTGCATTAGATTCTGTAATAGATTCTT